GAATTGAATAAAGGGTTAAAAATGAGGAAATGTGGGGTAAGCCTAATTTTTGGCGACTATCCAAGAATTTCAGTGTGCGAATCGAGGGTTCAGACTATAAAACTTATCTTATTTTATCGAATTTGAGAAATTTTTCGTGAAGAAATCGTGCATTTTCTAGGATATTATTATTAACGATCTCATCGAAAACTTACAGCAGCTTGCCAAACAAAAGCTAAAAGAAAAAAAAACAAGGGGATGACTGGCATAATATCTACGATTGGATTCAAAAAAGCATAGGCTTCGGGCAATTTGCCGAAGAAAAAACTACTCGAATAAAGGGCAGAATTAATACAGATCAAACTAACGGTATTAAGCATAGCAGAAATTTTGTTCTTGGAGATAATTGCGGTTTGATTGAGTTTTTGAGATAAGGAAAAAGTAAGTAAGGTAGACCAAAAATCCTTCTTTTTCTTTGAACCCACCCAATCAAAAATCCTCCAATTCTCAAAGGAGAATAGAAGAAATCATACTTTCATACAATATCTTAATTGAATTCTATGTAATGATCAATAAAGTAAGCTGAATTATCTATCTATATGTACCAAAATCGCAGTACTAATCTATTCTAGAGATATATAGAGATTTGGGCTGGAATTGACAAATAACCAATAACAAGATTATTGTGTCTTAGTGTGCATTCAAAATTCAAATGGGGCGTGGCCAAGTGGTAAGGCATCGGGTTTTGGTCCCGCTATTCGGAGGTTCGAATCCTTCCGTCCCAGAGCATATCCATTTTTATTAGGTTTTTAGTGTTTGGTTCGAATGAAAAATGGGCAATCTAATGGTTGAGGCAGGGGTAATTTAGACTACCCTTTATTATTTAATTATTCATTTTAGGAAAGGATTCAATTATTGAATTGAAATATTACTCAATTACACATTAACCAAAATACAAATAAAAAAAAATAGGGAAGTGTTTAGCTTATGAAGTGTTTAGCTTATATGGTATGTATCGTTAAAGTTCAATAACACGAATTTCATTTTTGGTATTCAAAATTCGTTTCTATATTCTAGATTTCTACTTTATTTCTATATATATAAATATTCTTTTTGTATGTCAAAATAGATTTATGTATGTTAAAGCTGCTGTCATGCTAAGACTTTTCTTTTTTTTTTTTGAAAAAAGAATAATAATTTACCCATAATTATACATATGATCCATATCATAACTTACACATATCATAACATATATCTCATATATAGAAGTTAACATATCAGATATAGATCATATAGCAAATAAAGTATAGATTAGGATGTCTATGTACAACTGAACCAATGACTATTCATGATTCCACCATTGAATCAATTCCATACCGGTTCGAAATTAGAGGAATGTTATGGTAAAACTTCGTTTGAAACGATGTGGTAGAAAGCAACGTGCGACTTGAAGGACACGATCCAGTGTGGATTTTCCCACCCACCATTTTCAATATATCTAGTATATAGTAATGAAGGTGCTCTTGTCTCGACATTGTTTGTTCTGTTACACTAGAACCTTTCACTTTTCGGCGGGTTGTTAATAGTTCACGATGGAGCTCGAGTAGAAAGGATTAATTCATTTCTCGGGGTCAAGGATCTAGGGTTAATGCCAATAAATGAGAACAACTTCGTAAATAGATCTTCTTCCATATATATAAATTGCAAGGATCTGATTCAAGCAAGTTTGTAATTCAACAAAACTTGTTGGAATTGATCAAACCTTTTGGATTCAAAGTGTATCACGGGGAATCAACTGCCCATACGATTCTTTAATCAACAAGGGGTATGTTGCTGCCATTTTGAAAGTATTAAGAAAAGAAGCACCGAAGTAATGTCTAAACCCAATGATTTAAAATAAGGATCCAAAAACAAGGAAACACCATTTTCATTGTCTCGATAGTCTGACTAATTGAATAAAACGAAAAAATCGAAATCCAATTTGATTAAACGAGACAAAGAAAGTGGGGTAAAGACCACTCAATAAATGAAATTGACTAAAGAGTTTCTTTGAGAGTTATCCAACTTGAGTTATGAGTACGAATGGTTTCTTTTTTATTTTCAGAAAGAAAAAAAAAAGATTGAAATCCTAGTATAGTCTAATTGATTGTATGGGCTCTTTTTTCATTGAATTTATTTAGAATTGCATACATAGACAAAACTTCGAAGAAAATCATTTTTCTCGAGCCGTACGAGGAGAAAACTTCTTATACGGTTCTAGGGGGGGGTATTCTTTATCTACATCTATCCCAATGAGCCGTCTATCGAATCGTTGCAATTGATGTTCGATCTCGAAGAGAAGGCAAAGACCTTAGAAAAGTAGGGTTTTATGATCCAATAAAGAACCAAACTTATTTAAATGTTCCTGCTATTCTATATTTCCTTGAAAAAGGCGCTCAACCCACAGGAACTGTTTATAATATTTTAAAGAAAGCGGAGGTTTTTAAGGAACTTTCGTCTAATCAAACGACATACAATTAAA